GTCTGAGAGCAAGATTTGCCTCAATTGTTTGCCTCTTTCCTTCAGCTTTCCGCAAGTTAGCTTCTGCTATTTCAAGGGTTTTCCGAGCTTCTTGTGGATCAATATCACTACTTTTTTCCGCATCATTTACTAAAACAGTGATCGCATTATTTCCTATTCTAGCAAAACCACCCATCAAAGCCATCGTTAACCATTGGTCATTTAAGCGTATTCTCAATAGACCTATATCTATTGCTGTGGCAATAGGCGCGTGATTTGGTAATATGCCAATCTGTCCACTATTGGTAGATAAAACGATTTCTTTCACTTCTGAATCCCAAACAATTCGATTGGGAGTTAGTACACAAAGATTTAAGGTCATTTCTTCAATTTGTTCTCCATTTCTAAAGTCGTAGCCTTCACAGTAGCCTCATCAATGTTACCTACCAAATAAAAGGCCTGCTCAGGAAGACCATCTAATTCCCCGGAAAGGATCAATTTAAACCCTCTAATAGTTTCTGCTAGACCGACATATTTTCCCGGAGAACCCGTAAATACCTCTGCTACGAAAAAGGGTTGTGATAAGAAACGCTCTATTTTTCGTGCCCTTGCTACGGTTAAGCGGTCCTCTTCGGACAATTCGTCCAACCCCAGGATAGCTATAATGTCCTGAAGTTCTTTGTAACGTTGTAAAGTTTGCTTCACTCTTTGCGCAGTTTCATAATGTTCCTCACCAACAATGCGGGGTTGAAGCATAGTTGACGTTGAATCTAAAGGATCTACTGCTGGGTAGATACCCTTGGCAGCGAGTCCTCGTGATAATACAGTAGTCGCGTCTAAATGCGCAAATGTCGTGGCCGGAGCAGGGTCAGTCAAATCGTCTGCCGGTACATAAACAGCTTGAATAGAAGTTATGGACCCTTTTTTGGTAGAAGTAATTCTTTCTTGTAAAGAACCCATTTCAGTACTAAGGGTGGGTTGATAGCCCACAGCGGAGGGCATTCTACCTAATAAGGCGGATACTTCAGATCCCGCTTGGACGAAACGGAAGATATTGTCGATAAAAAGAAGGACGTCTTGTTCATTAACATCTCGAAAATATTCGGCCATAGTTAGAGCGGTCAAACCAACTCGCATACGAGCTCCCGGCGGTTCATTCATCTGGCCATAGACTAGAGCCACTTTTGATTCCGCAATATTTTGTTCATTAATTACTCCAGATTCTTTCATTTCCATGTAAAGGTCATTTCCTTCACGAGTACGTTCACCCACTCCGCCAAATACGGATACACCTCCATGAGCTTTGGCAATGTTGTTGATCAATTCCATAATGAGTACTGTTTTACCCACTCCAGCCCCCCCGAATAGCCCTATTTTTCCTCCACGGCGATAAGGAGCTAAAAGGTCTACTACTTTAATTCCTGTTTCAAAAATAGATAATTTTGTGTCTAACTGTATAAAGGCGGGTGCTGATCTATGAATAGGAGATGTTGTACGAGTATCTACAGGACCTAAATTATCAACGGGTTCACCAAGTACGTTAAAAATTCGTCCTAGAGTAGCTCCACCAACTGGAACATTTAGAGGAACTCCCGTGTCAATCACTTCCATCCCTCTTGTTAGACCATCTGTAGCACTCATAGCTACAGCCCGAACTTGGTTATTCCCTAATAATTGCTGTACTTCACAAACAACATTAATTTGCTGACCGGCAGTATCTCGGCCCTTCACCACTAGAGCGTTGTAAATATTAGGCATCTTGCCGGGGGAAAAAGCTACATCCAGTACTGGACCAATAATTTGAGCGATACGTCCGAGGTTTTTTCTTTCAAGCGTGGAAACTTCCAGGCCAGAAGTAGTAGGATTTATTTTCATAAAAAAAATATATATATATATGTTATATGTCGATGTCGAATTTTTTTTTTTTCGACAATTATCGAGTCCAAAATCCAAAATAAAAGTTCGACAGCAAGTTGATCGGTTAATTCAAAAAGAAATGGGAGTTGCCACTCGATTTCGTTGTTATTGTTACTCTTCAGTCGAATCCAAATTCAAAAGGATTAATAAAACTGTTGAGGAACTCTTTCAGTTATTATTATATACAATACGCCCATACCGTCTATGGAATTCGAACCTGAACTCTATTTACTATTTTATTTATTACCTAGCCGACCCTTTTTTTCTTAGTTCAGCATATCGATTTATGCTTAGCTTTTTTCCTAAAGAATTTAGGACATTTGCTATTTGTACATCTAGGATTTACATATATATCATATATCACTGTCAAGCATGAATTTTTTATTCTTTAATATATTTTCTATTTTATATATTTTGATATTTTCTAACTATTCTTTGTATTCTTATTATATTTATCTTACATTCTTTATATTCTTTTCTATTCTTATAGTATATATGGTTAGTATATATGGTATATTCTAAAGTATATTCTAAATTCGAATTTAAATATCAATAGAATAATAAATATATCAAAAAAAAAACGAGAATTTAGAATAAAGGATTA